TGTCTCAACAGGAAAATCGATGTTTTACTACCGATCATAAGTTTTATGTTCAGTGTAGCCTTCATACTGAAAATTATGATCAAGGATTGCTTTATCAATCACCATCTACTTTGGAGATACCTTCTGAAACATTTTTCAAATCCAAAAATTCAATATCTTCCCGCGAATTAGTGAATCAAGCGGGTTCTTTTGTGCAGAATAATAAACAGAAAACAGCGGGTTAATCTTTTAAAATTCCATTGTAAATGTGAAATACTCATATAAATTATAAATGTACAAATGTGGGAGAGATCAAGAAAATGCAGGGTAATTTATCTGATTGGCTAGTCAAGCATGAGCTAGTTCATAGATCTTTGGGCTTCGATTACCAAGGAATAGAGACTTTACAAATAAAAACTGAGGATTGGGACTCCATTGCTGTCATTTCATATGTATATGGTTACAATTATTTACGTTCCCAGTGCGCCTATGATATAGCACCAGGTGGATTTTTAGCTAGTGTGTATCATCTTACGAGAATACGGTATGGTATAGATAAACCTGAAGAGGTATGCATAAAAGTCTTTGTCCCAAGGAATAATCCTAGAATACCGTCTGTTTTCTGGGTTTGGAGAAGTGCAGATTTTCAAGAACGGGAATCATATGATATGTTGGGAATCTCTTATAATAATCATCCACGCCTTAAACGTATCTTGATGCCTGAAAGTTGGATAGGTTGGCCCCTACGTAAGGACTATATTACTCCAAATTTCTATGAAATACAAGATGCTCATTGAATGACAAGAAACTAATGTTAATGTATATGATAATGACACGACTCCAGAATTCATTTAAGGAATATTTTAACGTCCTGTTTCATCTGAAACAGAGTAACTGCACTCTAATTCGTATTCTGGATGGGCTAAAAGCTAAAAAAGATGCTTCATTGATATTCCCCAATTTGAAAGATATACATTTCGTATGAGTAAAAACAATAGAATAGGATGAATAAAAAGAGTTCTGTACCATGTAACATGAACTTTGTACCGCGCACATTACTTAGAGGGATCTCAGGAAGTAAAAAAAAGTTAAATAAAGTAGAAGTGGGTAAGTAGGAATGAAAACATAGAATAAATATAAAATACGAAAACAAAATTCAGAAATGCAAAAGGATCAGATTTTATTTGTACTGTGTTTGAAATACATTCTGTTTATTTATATCCTTCAACTCCTTTAGACTTTTAAGTTTTTTAACCAATCCTTTAACTTATTAATTTTAGATATATATGTTAGATATATATGAAGGCTTAACATTTGGGTGAGAGAAAGCACGGTATGAACAAATAAAAAATAAAAGAAAGCATAATCCCATTTTGTTCTTTACCATATATATTTTATCCATCTCAAAAATGGAGGTCTATATCCATACACTATCCATATACCCTATTAGACCTAATTATACCTAGATGATATAGAATTTAGGTATACATATATATAATGCTTGAGGCTATTAATGAATATATATCCCATTAATTTGTATGACTAATTATTTGATACATTATTTACGTGTCAGGAACCAGATTTGAACTGGTGACACGAGGATTTTCAGTCCTCTGCTCTACCAACTGAGCTATCCCGACCTTTTCTCGCGCATTATCCTAGTAGAGCACTTTATCTATGTCAATTAAAGGGACTAAAAAATTAAGAAAGTATTAAAAAATCTTACCCAGCTCCTGAATTTCTTAGATTAAAAAAAGATAAGATAAAAAGTAGTTAGGAAGTATAGTTAAGTTAGTACTTAAAATGGGCTTTTATTGGGGATAGAGGGACTTGAACCCTCACGACTTATAAAGTCGACGGATTTTCCTTTTACTATAAATTTCATTGTTGTCGGTATTGACACGTAGAATGGGACTCTCTCTTTATTCTCGTCCGAATAATCAGTTTTTAAAAAGATCTATACAGACTCTGGAATGAATAATTTGATCACTGAATATTCGATTCTTCCTTAAACTTTGATTGGAATATGGAATAGATTTACAATAACTCTTAAATTTTTCATATATATATATATATATATTATAATGGATTCGGGCCGCGATTAATCAATCGTTTACTATGGTCAGTATGTATATATACGTATATAGGGCGGGCATCCTCTCTGTAATTTTGATAGAAGAATTCCGGCTACCAGCGCAACGTAATCAACTTCATTCGTTAGAACAACTTCCATTGAGTCTCTGCACCTATCTTTTTTTATTGTAGTTTTATATTAAAAAAACTATAAATTAAACCCTTTTTCTCAAAATAAAGATTTGGCTCAGGATTGCCCATTTTTAATTCCGGGGTTTCTCTGAATTTGGAAGTTATCACTTAGCAGGTTTCCATACCAAGGCTCAATTTAATCAAGTCCGTAGCGTCTACCGATTTCGCCATATCCCCTTTTGCGACAGGATCCAGTTGTAATTCTATTCAATTCCTTTATTTATTTTATTTATCTTGGAATCAAATCATTGCGTTGAATTTATTAGATAATGATTCTTAGATCTAAAAGTGTATGCCACTATTTTTTTGCCATTCTCTATCATTTCCATTGTATTGAATGAACCCTAATTTGTTCCAATCGGACATGATTCTATCATTGATGTGCCTCCAATTCAATATGAATAGATATATCCCACCTCTATAATCTCTCCTCCCTTCATTTTGACTTTAAAAGCGCAATTTGTAATACTGGAAGGATCGATACTCATTACTTATTTTTTTTTTTTTTCGCCCTATCTTCTCTGAATGACAACAAAGGAATGTCTTAATTATAATTTTAATTGTATCTTTATAATAATAATATCTTTATTCTTAAATCTTAGAATGGATTCACTATCATTATATTATATAATATAATTAATTATATAATTTATTTAGAGATAATTAATAATTACTTAGCATAATTTGGTATAACTGTTCTAAGAAATAATTAGACTTTTCTAAAATATAATATCAAATTCAATTTGATATTATATTCTTAATCAAGTAATAATTATGGAAATATTATGTCTTTTTAAGTATTATTATTAAGTAATTATTAATACTATGAATTAAAATTTTTAAAATAATAAATATTAATTATAAAGAAATTAATAGCTAATATATTAAATCTGGTAGTTTCTGGACTCCCTATTCACTATTTCTATTTCTGCTATGTGAGCCCGCTTAGCTCAGAGGTTAGAGCATCGCATTTGTAATGCGATGGTCATCGGTTCGATTCCGATAGCCGGCTTTTATCTATCTATTTTTTCATGATTGATAATATCTTCTCCCCCCTTTCTTCAAATATCGGTCGCTGATCTATTATGTCGTGTTAACTTGCAACTATGAATAAAAAATAGATTGGAATGGAGCAATTAGATCTATACAGAACAAATCATAAAACAGAGACTTAACTTCTTTACTATCATATACAAAAAATATAGATATTGATACAATGCATTTCATTCTATTTTCATTCTACTTTAGTATTGTATACTTCAGTAGATTTAGCCTTGCTTTGTTTATCCTTTAGTTTAGTCTTAATTTAGATTTTTCTTTAAATTTTTCAATAAAAAAAAAGGAGTTTTATGTCTCGTTACCGAGGGCCTCGTTTCAAAAAAATACGCCGTCTGGGGGCTTTACCAGGATTAACTAGTAAAAGGCCTAGATCTGGAAGTGATCTTAAAAACCAATTGCGTTCTGGGAAAAAATCGCAATATCGTATTCGTCTAGAAGAAAAACAGAAATTGCGTTTTCATTATGGTCTGACAGAACGACAATTACTTAGATATGTGCATATCGCTGGAAAAGTCAAAGGGTCAACAGGTCAGGTTTTACTACAGCTACTTGAGATGCGTTTGGATAACATCCTTTTTCGATTAGGTATGGCTTCAACCATTCCTGGAGCCAGACAATTAGTTAACCATAGACATATTTTAGTTAATGGTCGTCTAGTAGATATACCAAGTTATCGTTGCAAACCCCGAGATATTATTACTACGAAGGATAAACAAAGATCGAAATCTCTGATTCAAAATTATATTGCTTCATCGCTCCGGGAGGAATTGCCAAAACATTTGACTATTGACTTATTCCAATATGAAGGATTAGTAAATCAAATAATAGATAGTAAGTGGATTGGTTTGAAAATAAATGAGTTGTTAGTTGTAGAATATTATTCCCGTCAGACTTGAACCTAATGAAAATAACAAGAAAGGTTCAGACAAAAGGAAATAGATTTAAGAGCCTTGATCCACATTTTTTTTCTTATTCACGTATCACAAATGGATCGGCAGTAGGATTTTTTTTTTTTTGCTTTTCCCATATTTCTATTTTACGTACCACAGTAATGTAATTAGGAATAGAGAATCTCTATCAAATCAAATAAAGTTCTTACTTACTGTTGGAATAATGCTATCAATTGTTATTTGAATTTGATACATTGTGATCGGTAACGTTGGTGACTCGATAGAAACGGAAAGAGAGGGATTCGAACCCTCGGTAAACAAAAGCCTACATAGCAGTTCCAATGCTACGCCTTGAACCACTCGGCCATCTCTCCTACATAATCATAATCTTATTATTAACCAGAAACCGAGTGAAGTGAATAGCGAGTCATTCATATTATTTATTCCAGTACGGGTAGGACCCATTACTGGTTACATAGGAATAAAAGATTCCTTTCAAATTTCATATTTCTCAACACCAATTTACTTAATGGATTTTTATATTTCAATTGTATGACGCATACGCATTATGCAAACAAAAGAGTATGGTTACTCTCCTCTATTTTATCATGGAATTATTATTCCATTCTTTATTTTTCCTCTTTTGATTATAACCAAATTAAAACTTTTCGAGTTACCAGAATCTATAGTAAAATAAAGTCCTTGGTTAGTCAACTTAGAGAAAATCGTAATAGTTCCGTTTATCAGTATACTACTTAATTTGTAGGAAATCCAATCTCATTCAAATATTTCATATCTCATCTCATCCCCCCTTGGGCACAATTTGAGCGGAATATCCACATCTTTTTTTAGAATTAGTCTATTTTTATGATATTTCGTACTACTGTACAATTCGGATAATTTTCCTTTGGGAAAATGAGAAGAATTATAGAATGGATTGTTAATTATGCCTAGATCCCGGATAAATGGAAATTTTATTGATAAGACTTCTTCAATTGTAGCCAATATCTTATTACGAATAATTCCGACAACTTCAGGGGAAAAAAAGGCATTTACTTATTACCGAGATGGTGCGATTTGATTTTTTTTCTTGCTTTTTTAGACCTTAATCTGAGAGAGAGAAGCGTGGTTCGGGATAGAAAGAAACAAATTTTTTTTAAACCAACGCTTGGTGAAGGTGAAGTTTAAAGATAGAACAATTCCTTCTGTCGTGTATCCTCGATTGATACGGCTTCAGATGCTTTAATTATCGATTTTAGTATTGAGCGAAAGGTTACACCTATAGGTTCTGGATTGCGGGTCAATACTACGCCACTAGTACCAATGGGCGGCATAGAGGAAGAAGCACTACTCTACGGAATCAACAACACGAAAACTTTGTTATATTATAAATTACCCCTTCTCGGTATTGGGACTAATAAGAAAAGAAAGAATGAATGGTTGGGACAACAAACATCCATCTCGTTTGTACTTTGGATACCCATATAACCATCAAAGATTGTTGAAGTGACTGATTCCTGGAAATAGAAGGCGTTGTGAACAAAGAAATTGTTGGAGTGACTATTTCCATCTAGCACTAATACAATTGGTGTTAAGAAAAGACCTCTTTCGGGAAGGCTGGCTAGAAATTTCTTGTAAAAATACTAGCCCCCATCAGTTCATAATGAGAATAGTGAAATCTTGATTCCAGAGATTATGTCCCTTAGTACTATGCACAGAGGGGAGGAGCCGTATGAGATAAAAATCTCATGTACGGTTCTGGAACGGAGATTCTTTGATATAGAATGAACGGCCGTAACGGATGTCGGCTCAATCCGAAGGAAATTATGCGGAAGCTTTACAAAATTATTATGAAGCTACGCGACCAGAAATTGATCCCTATGATCGAAGTTATATACTCTATAATATAGGCCTTATACACACAAGCAACGGAGAGCATACGAAGGCTTTGGAATATTATTTCCGGGCACTAGAACGAAACCCATTCTTACCACAAGCTTTTAATAATATGGCCGTGATCTGTCATTACGTGCGACTATCTCCATTATAGAAAAAAGATAAAGGCTAGTAAATACTAGAATAAAATAGGCTTTCTACATATGTATCGTCCAAAGCAACGATTTTTATCAGCTGTAGCAAGGAAAAATACTTCAAATATAAATGAATAAGTACGCCTATATACTCTATGGATAAAGGATCGAATTGATAGAGAAAGCACCGTAAAGATCAATTAGCAAGTTATTAGGTCGATACAGTTAAGAACTGCTTACTTATGTCATAATATGAGATATAAAGTTAGGAATCTACTTATGTAATAGAGTCGATCTACTAAGGTATTGAGCAGCGGTGTAGCATCAGATCCCAAAGATAGTAAGTTCTTTTTTCTTACGGAGGAAAGTCTTTTCAAAAATTCTATATGAATTTCATATATGAGATGAAACCGAGATAGTTACCTTTCAGAAAATCCTAACGATATAGGGGGAGTTAATTCTTATGAAGGTAGGAGAAAAGATAAAACTGATTATTGATCAAAATTAGAGTTTGAAACTTATGTAATTAACTTAACTTCGTCTGGTTAACCCAAGAAAACCGGGTTAGGTTTATGAAAAATCTAATTCAGTTAGCATAGGGTAGATTAAAAAGATGGGACACAAAAAGAGTCGATTGCTGAGCCGTATGAGGCAGGAAACTCTCAAGTACGGTTCTAAGGGAAGGAATTTAACCACCTATTCCGACCGGGGAGAACAGGCCATTCTACAGGGTGATTCTGAAATTGCGGAGGCTTGGTTCGATCAAGCTGCTGAGTATTGGAAACAAGCTATAGCGCTTACTCCAGGTAATTATATTGAAGCACATAATTGGTTAAAGATCACGAGGCGTTTCGAATTCGAATAAAAGCACTCGCTTTATTAATTTTTTAATTTATTAAAATGGTGATTGGATCCATCAATCAACTAAAATAGATAGTTACTATGAGAAGATCCAATCAAGAATTTCATTATATCTCTTCTTCCTAAAAAATTCTATTTTGTATAGTATCCCATAAGGATAAAGGTATTTGATAATAAAAAGGGTCCGTTGGGCACCTAATCGTTATGTCATAATAGATCCGAACACTTGCCCCGGATCAACTTCGATATCATAATTGCTCTAGTGAATAACTAAATAAAATAGATGAATGAGAGATGGGGGACCGATGATAAAAAAAAAAAAAAAAAATATCCATCTTTCAGAAGTTTCACTAAAAACTTGACTGTTGGCAGGTCTCTTTGTATGTGTTGTCCGGAAAGAGGAGGACTTAATGATT